TATAATTATAATAAATTATTTATATTAATATAGTTATTTATTTAACATAGTATTAGATATTATATATTCATTTATATTAAAATAAATTATTTATATTAATACAATTAAATATATAATCTCATAAAATTAAAAGGTTACTTATTGATTTACCTAGATTTAATTAATCATAAAATTAAAGTAACAATATATTCTATTATTTTTAATATAAAGTGTGAATGACCCCTCACTTTTAAAAATTTGGGGGGAAATTTCCCCCCAAATTTAGTACTATTTAATTACCATTAGTTGTATGTATCGGAAATCTTGAATTGTATAATAATTAAATTCTTAAAATAAAAAGTTTTATTCTTGCTAAATAATTATCTCACGATTAATCTATATACAAATTCTTGTCATAATTTTGATTTTAATAATTAATTGTTTCAGTGTAGTAGAAAATATTATTCTTTAAAGAAATTTAGATATAGTATTTCGTGTTATTCCCGGTTAAAGTCGTGCCAGCCACCGCGGTTATACGTAGGGGGAATATAATTATTTTTGGTTTATAGTCAAATTTTAATTTTCTTTATATTTAATGTTTTTAGGTGAAATTTTAACTTTAAGTGTTTTGATTCGGGTTTGAATCTATGAAACTTATTATTTAAACAAGGATTAGATACCCTTTTATTATAAGTGTAAATTAATAATCAGGGTAGTAATAGTTATGTTCTTGAAACTCAAAGAATTTGGCGGTATTTTATTCTTTTTAGAGGAACCTGTCCTGTGATCGACACTCCACGATGATGAGTTACTCCCCTTTGTTATTCAGTTTGTATACCTCCGTCATAAGAGTATCTTTTTAGAGTAAATACTCATATTATAGAAAATATTTGATGTCAGGTCAAGGTGCAATTGATAGGTTAGAAGAGATGGGTTACAATGGAATTATTCATATGAATTAAAATAATTATTTATTTTATGAAGGTGGATTTAAAAGTAAAATTAAGGTCTAATTAGTTTGATTTTAGCTCTAGAATATGCACACATCGCCCGTCGCTCTTATTATAAAATAAGATAAGTCGTAACATAGTAGATGTATTGGAAAATGTATCTAGATAGTATCAAATTAGAGCTTGTTAGAAAGCTTTTCACTTACACTGAGAAATTTACTGTGCAAATCAGTTTAGTTTGATGATTATTACCTTACTAATAATATTGTTTTAATTTGTCTGAAATAACATTTTGTTTAGTACATTAAGGAACTATAAATTTTAGTGATAGTAAATTAGTACTGTGAAGGGCTGTTGAAATAGATGAAATTTAATTTTTTTTAAGTAGATTTCTTTTATTGTACCTTTTGTATCAGGGTTAATTAAAATTTTTAAATTTATTTTTTTATCCCGATTTTAAAAGAGCTATGTTGATAATATATTTAATGTGGAATAATTATTAAAAATACATCATAGATGGGATATCTAATTCGTTTTTAAAGGTATCTGGTTTCTTAATAAATGAATTTAATTTATTCTTTATATTTAAATTCCTTATTTTTAGGGTTTTATATTTAAAGTTAAATATTATAGGGGATAAGCTCTATATTATTTCTATAATTTTTTCTTATTTCATTTTTTGTAGGGTTATAATTATCCATCATTAGAAAGTGTGTTATAATTTGAATTGGGTTAATATGATTTTTTTATATTTAGAAATTTATTAAGAGGAAAGGATGAATTTTTTATTCTTTGTAATAATGATTAAATTAGTATATGAATTTGTTTATTATAAATTGAATGAGAGGATAAATTAAGGAACTCGGCAAAATAATTCTCGCCTGTTTATCAAAAACATGGCCTCTTGGGGTTTAATAAGAGGTTTGACCTGCCCGGTGAATTTTTAACGGCCGCGGTACTTTGACCGTGCAAAGGTAGCATAATCATTAGTCTTTTAAAAGGAGGCTGGAATGAAGGGTTTGACGAAGAATTGACTGTCTCATTTTTTTTGACTTTAGAATTTAACTTTTTAGTCAAAAGGCTAAAATTTTATTGGTAGACGAGAAGACCCTATAGAGCTTTATATTTATCTGTTTATTAATATTATATTATTTGTTATTATTTTGGATAATTATTTTGTTGGGGTGACAAAAATATATAATTAACTTTTTTATTTTAAGTACATTGATTTATGAATATTAGATCCATTATTATTGATTGTTAGATTAAGTTACCTTAGGGATAACAGCGTAATCCTCTTCCAGAGTTCATATTTACGGGAGGGCTTGCGACCTCGATGTTGGATTAAGATAATACTTAGGTGTAGCCGCTTAAGTGATAGGTCTGTTCGACCTTTAAATTCTTACATGATCTGAGTTCAGACCGGTTTAAGCCAGGTCGGTTTCTATCTCCAATTTTATTTTTGTTCTTAGTACGAAAGGACCAGAACGAGGAAAGATTTTCTTTTATTGATTTACATTAATTACTTTGGCAGAAAAATGCCATAGATTTAGAATCTATTCATGCAAGAAGGTCTTGCAGGTAATACTTGCAGATTAATGATGTTTTTATAAATTTATTGAGAGTTATTATTTTATTTGTCTGTGTTTTGGTGAGAGTTGCCTTTTTAACTTTATTAGAGCGGAAGGTTTTGGGTTATATTCAGATTCGTAAGGGTCCCAATAAAGTAGGTTATTGTGGAATTGTTCAGCCTTTCTCTGATGCTATTAAATTGTTTACTAAGGAGCAGACTTTCCCAGTAATGTCTAATTTTCTCCCTTACTATGGTTCTCCTATTTTTAGATTATTTGTTTCTTTATTTATTTGACTAATTACACCCTTTTATTATGGTGGATTAGATTTTGAATTGGGCTTGCTGTTTTTTTTATGTTGCACTAGAGTAGGGGTTTATACAGTTATGATTGCTGGTTGGGCTTCTAATTCTATGTACTCATTGTTGGGAGGGTTGCGGGCTGTTGCTCAAACTATTTCTTACGAAGTAAGATTAGCCTTAATCTTAATATCTTTTCTCTTTTTAGGAGGGGGCTATAATTTATTTAACTTTTACGAGTATCAGTATTATTTTTGGTTTATTATTATTGGCTTCCCTTTGGGAATTATTTGATTTGCTTCTTGTTTAGCTGAAACTAATCGTACACCTTTTGATTTCGCTGAAGGAGAGTCTGAACTTGTATCAGGGTTTAATATTGAATATAGAAGAGGTGGATTTGCATTAATTTTTATGGCTGAATATGCGAGAATTTTGTTTATGAGAATATTAACAGTTGTTCTCTTTTTAGGAGGGGGCTTGTATTCAATGTTTTTTATTTTAAAGCTTGTCTTTGTCTCTTTTGTCTTTATTTGGGTCCGCGGCACTCTTCCTCGGTTTCGATATGATAAGCTTATGTATTTAGCGTGGAAGTCTTTTTTGCCTATTTCCTTAAATTATTTAATTTTTTTTTTGGGGTTGAAGGTAATAATTATTTCTGTTTTATTTTAATGTACAAATTTTAGTAAAATTAATAAGGGGTTGATTCCTTTTCTTATGCTTTCAAAACACATGCTTCTTTAAAGCTTATTAATTAATTAATTAGGTTATCCCATATTTTTATTACGGCGGGGTGAATTACGTAAAAGAGAAAGTATGATACAGTTAGGATTTGCCCTGTAATAATATAAGGATCTTCTACAGGGCGTGCCCCAATTCAGGTTAATAATACAATGATTCTAACTAAGGTTCAAAATAGGAATTGGTTGATTGGATAAAATTGTAAACCCCGAAAATTTCTCTTTATTAGGGGTATGATAAATAAAATAGCAATTGATATAACCAGGGCAATTACCCCCCCTAGCTTATTAGGGATAGATCGTAGGATGGCATAAGCGAATAAGAAATATCATTCTGGTTGAATGTGTACTGGGGTTACTAAAGGATTTGCAGGGATGAAGTTATCGGGATCTCCTAATAAGTAGGGGTTAGTTAGTGATAATATTACTAATAAGGTAATTACTACAATGAATCCCACTAGGTCCTTTCATGAGAAATAAGGGTGGAAGGGGATTTTATCTCTATCTCTATTAATCCCAATTGGGTTATTAGACCCTGTTTGGTGTAAGAAAAGTAAATGGATTATTGTAGCAGCTGCTACAATAAAAGGTAATGCAAAATGAAATGTGAAAAATCGTGTTAGTGTTGCGTTATCAACCGCGAATCCACCTCATACTCATTGAACTAATATGGTTCCTAGGTAAGGAATTGCTGAAAGTAGGTTTGTAATAACAGTAGCCCCTCAGAATGATATCTGACCCCAGGGTAGTACATATCCTATGAATGCTGTTGCTATAACTAAAAATAAGATTACTACTCCCACTCTTCAGGTATGGATATAATTGTATGATCCATAATAAATGTTTCGGCCAATGTGAAGATAAATACAGATGAAAAATATAGAAGCTCCATTTGCGTGTAATGTTCGTAGGATTCACCCATAATTTACATCACGACAAATGTGATTAACTCTTAAAAATGCTAGATCTACATTAGCAGTATAGTGTATAGCTAAGAATAGTCCTGTTAAGATTTGAATTATTAGGCATAATCCTAATAAGGAACCAAAGTTTCATCATATAGAGATGTTGGAGGGTGTTGGAAGATCGATTAAGGAGTTGTTAACGATTTTAAATAGAGGATGTTGGTTTCGTAATGCTTTATTCATTAGTTTATTATTCGTAGTGGTCCCTTATTGAATTTCGTGATGTATACAATAATAATTAAAGTTAAGAGGAGGTATATTACTATGAATACTGTAATTAAAGAGTTAGGATAAGAATAGATTATTGATAAGGATTGTTCAGTTTGGTCTTGATCTAGGAAGGGTATTATTGAAATATCTTGATTTCTATTTCTAGAAATTGTGAGAGGGTCTATTATTATAATTAACATAAAGACCATAAGTACTACTATTATAAATACTATTAATTTGAGGTTTTGTCTTTTAAATATTTCATTGGATGCTACTCTTGTCATATAGATGAATAACACTAATATACCTCCGAGAAACACAAGGAATAGAATATATGAAAATCATGTGGTTTGTAAAGTTAAACCAATTATTAGACAGGAAAATAAGGTTTGGATTAAGAGAAGTAACCCTATATTCATGGGGTGATTTATTATTGAAAAGGTAATAGTATTGATGATTATGAATGTTAAGATTATAATTTGTCTGATGCAGGGGGTAGTTTATTTAAAATTTTAATTTTGGAGATTAAAGATAGGTGTTTTATCTCTCCCTGAGTAGTTTAAGGAATGGAATCATTCTGTTTCGGTTTACAAGACCAATGTTTTTTATAAACTACTTAAACTAATGGATTTATTTTTTAATTATCTATTTTATCTATTAATTTTTAGAGGTCTTTGGTCATTTGTTTCTAAACGTAAGCACCTATTGTCGGTACTTTTGAGATTAGAATTTATTGTATTGGCATTGTTTATTTATATTGGAATAGTTTTATTTTATTATAATATAATATATTTTTTAATATATTTTTTAACTTTTGGGGTTTGTGAAGGGGCTTTAGGGCTAGGTATTCTGGTTTTAATAATTCGTACCCATGGTAATGATTACTTTAATTCTTTTAATTTACTGCAATGTTAAAATTTCTTTTCTTTGTCCTCTTTTTGACCCCCCTGTCTTTTTTTGTTAATTATTGAGTGTTCCTAAGATTTTTATTGATAGGTTCCTTTTTGTTTTTAATTAAGGGTTATTTGGTTTATCCCTTTTCTAATTTTGGTTTTTATTTTGGTGAGGATAATTTGAGTTATGGTCTTATTCTATTGAGATTTTGGATTTGTTGTTTGATATTATTAGCTAGCTCTGGCATCTATAAAATTGGAAATTTTACTGTCCTCTTTTTGATTATAAATATGATTTTGCTCTCTTCTTTAATTCTGGCATTCATGAGATCTAGATTATTCACTTTTTATTTGTTTTTTGAAAGATCCCTTATTCCTACTTTTTTTCTGGTATTGGGTTGGGGTTATCAGCCTGAGCGTGTTCAGGCTGGTATTTATTTACTTTTTTATACATTGTTCGCTTCCCTTCCTCTTTTGGTTGCTATCTTTTTTCTATATAATTGAACTGGTACTTTAAATATATTTTTATATTCTTATATTCAAGGTTTAAGAATTGGTGTTTATTTATATTTACCTTTGGTTTTTGCTTTTTTAGTCAAAATACCTATGTTTATTTTCCATTTATGGCTACCTAAGGCCCATGTTGAGGCCCCTGTTTCTGGATCTATAATTCTGGCTGGGGTTCTGTTAAAGTTAGGTGGATATGGGTTGTTCCGAAGATTTGGTATTATTTTTGGGTTAGGTAAAACTTATAATTATATGTGGATAGGTATTGCTTTGATAGGAGGGTTGATTGTCAGTTTAATTTGTTTATGCCAAATGGATTTAAAATCCTTGATTGCTTATTCTTCTGTAGCTCATATAGGAATTGCCTTAGCTGGAATTATAACAATAACCTATTGGGGTATAAGAGGTGCCTATGGCTTGATAATTGCTCATGGTCTATGTTCTTCTGGACTATTTTGTCTGGCTAATATTTCTTATGAGCGTCTTGGTAGACGAAGAATGATAATTAATAAGGGTCTTATAAACATTATGCCTAGAATGTGTCTTTGATGATTTTTATTAAGATCAGCTAATATGGCTGCTCCTCCCACTTTAAATTTATTAAGAGAGATTAGATTATTAAATAGAATTATTTCGTGAAGCTGGATAACTATTTACAGAGTGGCCTTGTTGTCTTTTTTTAGAGCTGCTTACACTTTATATCTTTATAGTTATACACAGCATGGGAAGTTCTACTCTTCTTTATATAGCTGTAATTCTGGCTATTATCGGGAATATTTACTTTTATTACTGCATTGACTTCCTTTAAATATTATTATTTTGAAGCCTGATTTATTTTTTATTTGGTTATAATTTAAGTAGTTTAATATAAAAATTTCGATTTGTGGTGTCGAAGATATAAGATTTTATCTTAAATCATTAACTGACGTTTGAATATTTGTTTTATTAGTTTTTTATTTCTTTTTTTATTTTCGTTCACTTCTTTCCTTTTGGGTTTGTATCTTTGTTTAGTTAAGATTACCTATTTTATTGAATGAGAGGTTGTTTCTTTGAATTCTATGAATATTGTAATAACTATTTTAATTGATTGAATATCGGCTTTATTTATAGGTTTTGTCTTGTTTATTTCTTCTATAGTTATCTTTTATAGAAATGATTACATGGAGGGTGATCCTTTTAAGGTTCGTTTTATCTTGCTGGTTCTTATGTTTGTTTTGTCTATAATATTCTTAATTATTAGTCCCAATTTAATTTCTATCTTATTAGGTTGAGATGGGTTAGGGCTAATTTCTTATCTGCTGGTTATTTATTATCAGAATTTTAAATCCTATAATGCTGGGATGTTGACAGTTTTATCTAATCGATTAGGGGATGTTGCTTTTTTGTTATCCATTGCCTGAATGTTAAATTATGGGAGATGAAACTACGTGTTTTATTTAGACTTTATATCTGATAGTTTTGAGGCTAATATCATCGCTTTTTTAATGATTTTTGCGGCCATGACTAAAAGAGCTCAGATTCCATTTTCTTCTTGACTACCTGCGGCCATGGCAGCTCCTACTCCAGTTTCTGCCTTGGTTCATTCTTCTACCCTGGTTACTGCAGGTGTTTATTTAATAATTCGTTTTAATAATTTAATTATGAATATGGATTTAGGAAAATATTTGCTTTTTATTGGAGGTATAACAATGTTTATATCAGGTCTTGGAGCAAATTTCGAGTTTGACTTGAAGAAGATTATTGCCTTGTCTACTTTGAGTCAGTTGGGTTTAATGATAAGAATTTTATCTATAGGATTTGCTAGTTTAGCCTTTTTTCATTTATTAACTCATGCTTTGTTTAAGGCTTTATTATTTATATGTGCGGGAGTTTACATCCACAATCTTGGTGATTGTCAGGATATTCGGTATATGGGTAGAATAATTTGGTTTTTCCCCTTAACATCTTCTTGTTTTATAATTTCTAATTTAGCCCTATGTGGATTTCCATTTTTGGCAGGATTTTATTCAAAGGATTTAATTTTGGAAATATGTGTTATATCTAATTTAAACTTAATTAGATTTATTTTCTATTTTTTTTCAACTGGTCTTACTGCCTGTTATACCCTTCGTTTAATTTATTATACCATATCTGGTTCAATAAATATAAGATCTTCCGGAAATATATCAGATGAAGGGTGATTTATGTTGAAGGGTATATTTATAATGATATTTATAGCTGTTATTGGAGGAAGTATATTGTGTTGAGTAATGTTTAATATTCCCTCTACCATTAGTTTACCTTTAAGTTATAAAACTCTGGCTTTGGTAGTTTCTATTTTCGGAGCTTGGGCAGGCTATCAGATTAGTCAGTTTGCATTTTCTTCGGAACTTTATGGAGAGAAATTCCTTTTTTCTTTTTCTTTTTTAGGCTCTATGTGATTTATACCATTTATTAGAACTCGTGGGGTGTATATTTACCCTCTTTATTCTGGCAAAAACATGTTAATTAGATTCGATCAAGGGTGATGTGAATACCTTGGGGCACAGGGACTTTATAAAACATTTAGAAATTATAGAGTTTTAAATCAAAGATATCAAAATAATTATTTCAAGATTTATTTATTATTTTTTTTTGTTTGACTATTGGTAATACTTTTTGGGTTTTATTTAAGTAGCTTAAATTAAAGCGTGGCATTGAAGCTGCCAAGAAGATTTTAGAATCCTTAAATATTTATGAAAATAATTATTTTATCTTTACATTGAAAATGTAATGTTTTAATAAACTACATAAATAAGAATATAAACGGAGTTAAACCGCTAAAAATAGAAGTTAGCAGCTTCTTTTTGTGCCCCATATTCTTTTAACTGGAATTACAAAATTCATTAATACCATTAACAGTGGCATGCCTCTCTTTGGCTTCAGTTAATATAAATAGGGATGTTTTTTACATCTAGTATTCCAGGTCGAAACTGGTTGCAATATTCGCTTCCTATTTAAGATAAGTTGATTATTTCAACACTTTTTGAATGCAAATCAAATGTTATATTTAACTATTATCCTAGTTAGATCATTCTAGGGCTCCTTGATTTCACTCATGATACAATCCTACTAACAAAATTACAATAAATAATGTTGATGTTAAGGTTCATGATATAATTCCAGCGGATTTTAAAGTTAATATTATAGGGATTAGAAGTGCAATTTCTACATCGAAGATCAGAAAGATTACGGCAATTAAGAAGAACCGTAAGGAGAAAGGAATTCGTGCCTTATTAAATGGATCAAATCCACATTCAAATGGAGAGCTTTTTTCTCGGTCTACATTTCTTTTTTTTGACAATAAAGAAGAGATTGATATAATGATAGTTACAATAAAAATTAGAATACCTCCTGTTAAATATAGTATATTAATTATTTATCCTGAAATGAATCAGTCTTTTTGATTGGAAGTCAAATATACTTATATATTAGATAAATTTATCTTCCTCACCAGTAAATTGAAATATATAAGAACAACCAGACTACATCCACAAAGTGTCAATATCATGCAGCTGCTTCGAAACCAAAATGGTGCGTTGCTCTAAAATGATTTAAGCAATGACGAATAAGACACACAGAAAGAAATAGGGTTCCGATAATTACATGAATCCCATGAAATCCTGTTGCCATAAAAAATGTTGACCCATATGTAGAGTCAGCAATAGTAAACGGTGCTTCAATATATTCATATGCTTGTAATAGAGTAAAGTAAAACCCTAATAAAACAGTGAAAAATAACCCTTGTGTTGCCTGTGTATAATTACCCTCTATAAGGCTGTGATGAGCTCATGTTACTGTCACTCCGGAGGCAAGGAGAATTGATGTATTTAGTATAGGGATAGATATAGGGTCGAATGGAGAGATCCCCTTTGGAGGTCATATACTTCCAATTTCAATTGTTGGGGAAAGGCTTCTATGAAAATATGCTCAAAAGAAGGACACGAAGAATAATACTTCTGAAGTAATGAATAGGATTATTCCTCATCGTAGTCCAATAACAACTGGATATGTGTGTAGTCCCTGATAAGTTCCTTCACGTGAAACATCCCGTCATCACTGAATTATGGTCAAAATAATTACTAGGGTACCTAGTATTAATAAGTCATTAGATAACATATGGAATCACTTTACTATACCCGTAGTTATTATTATAGCTCCAATAGCTCCAGTTAACGGTCAAGGTCTTTGATCTACAAGATGGTATGGATGATTATTATGATTAGACATTAGTTTACTTCACTAGAATAAAGGGTTCTTAAAATTGCAAATACATATGATTGAATAATAGACACGGCAGATTCTAGAGTTAATAGAGCAATTTGTGTAATGAGGAGGGCAATTAGTATAGTGTAGGATAAGGAATTTCCTGTACCTCCTAATAAAGTTATCAGGAGATGGCCGGCAATCATATTTGCTGCTAGTCGCACGGCTAAAGTTCCCGGACGGATTACGTTTCTAATAGTTTCAATACATACCATGAAAGGTATAAGTACTGGAGGAGTACCTTGAGGTACTAAGTGGGCAAATATATGTTGGGTGTGGTTGATTCATCCGTAAATTATAAATCTGAGTCACAGAGGAAGGGATAGGGATAGAGTGAAGGCTATATGTCTAGTACTAGTAAAAATATAAGGAAATAACCCTAAAAAATTGTTAAATAAAATTAAGGAGAAAACGGTAATAAATATAAAAGTTCTTCCATTAAATCCTCCTGGACCTAGTAAGAGCTTAAATTCTTTGTGTAGTGTAATTAATACCTTATTTCAAATTAGTGTTATCCGATTAGGGATAAGTCAAAATATTATAGGTAATATAATAATACCTATGAAGGTAGATATTCAGTTTAATGATAAATTTATTAGTGATGTTCTAGGGTCAAATACGGAAAATAAATTACTTATCATTTTCAGTTTTTTCTACTTGATGAAACTCTTCTTTCCGATAAACCTTTTGATGTTTTTGGTATATATAGGAAGAAGTTTAGTGTAGCAATAATTATTAATATTAATGTAAAGAAGATAAATAATAAGGATCATCTCATTGGTGCTATTTGAGGAATTAAAAGATACTATATCTAGTAATTTTAGATTGACAACCTAAAGTTATATTTTTAACTAATCTTTTCATTAGAAGCATTCGTTACTATACTATTTATTGGTTTAAGAGACCATTACTTACTTTCAGTCATCTAATGAGGCTTGTATTATTTTTTGAATTCATCTGATAAATGATGAGATAGAAATACTCTCAATTATGATTGGTATAAATCTATGATTAGCTCCGCAAATCTCAGAGCATTGGCCGAAAAAGATTCCCGGACGGTTAATAAAAAATCTTGTTTGGTTTAATCGTCCAGGGGTGGCATCTACCTTTACTCCAAGTCTTGGTACAGCCCATGAGTGAAGTACATCTGCCGCCGTAATTAGTACTCGTACTTGGGTTTCTATTGGTACAGTAGTACGGTTATCTACTTCTAACAGTCGAAGGCCGTTTTCATTCATTTCATCATAAGGGATTATATAAGAATCAAATTCAATGTGTTTAAAATCTGAGTATTCATAACTTCAATATCATTGATGTCCGATTGTTTTTAATGTAATTGAAGGTTCATTTACTTCATCCAATAAATATAACAGTCGAAGAGAAGGTATAGCAATAATGATTAATACAAATACAGGGAGGACAGTTCAAGCAGTTTCAATTTTTTGTCCATCTAGTAGGTTACGGTTAATGTCCTTATTAAAAAACATTGCTCCTATAATATATGCCACTAAAATTGTGATGATTAGTAATACTATTAAAGTATGATCATGGAAGTATCTTATTTGTTCTATTATAGGTGAAGCAGAATCTTGAAAATTGAGTTGAGCTCATGTTGCCATTTTTAATGAAAGGATAATCCTTTATGGATGGAGCTTAAATCCATGGCACTTTTCTGCCACATTAAAACTTTAATAATAATGGTAGTTCTGCATATCTATGCTCCATTGGAGGAAGTTTTTGGTATCACTCAATTGATGAATTGATATGAAGAGGTAATATAACTTGACGTTGGGCATACATTCTTTCTCAAAAAATAAAAATTAGTATTATTACCCCAAATAGTGAAATCATTCTTCCTAGGGAAGATATGATATTTCATGAAGTGTAGGCATCGGGATAATCCGAGTAACGTCGTGGTATTCCTCTAAGTCCCAGGAAGTGTTGAGGGAAAAATGTCAGGTTTACCCCAATGAATATAATTAGGAATTGAATTTTTAGCATCTGATTGTTTAATGTGAGACCGGTAAATAAGGGGAATCATTGTACCAGGCCTCCCATAATGGCAAATACTGCTCCTATTGAAAGGACATAATGGAAATGAGCTACAACATAATAGGTATCATGTAAGGCAATATCAATTGATGAATTTGCTAAAACCACTCCTGTTAATCCTCCAATAGTGAACAGAAATACAAATCCTAGTGCTCACAATAAGGAAGGTCTATATGAGAGTTGGGTTCCATGTAATGTGGCCAGCCATCTGAAAATTTTAATCCCAGTTGGCACAGCGATTACTATAGTTGCTGAAGTGAAATATGCTCGAGTATCCACGTCTATACCTACAGTAAATATATGATGTGCTCAAACAACAAATCCTAAAATCCCAATAGCTACTATTGCATAAATTATTCCCAGTACTCCAAATGTTTCCTTTTTTCCTCTTTCCTGTGCAATAATATGTGAGATTATACCAAATCCTGGTAGAATGAGAATATAAACTTCTGGGTGCCCGAAGAATCAGAACAGGTGTTGATATAGAATTGGATCTCCTCCACCAGCAGGATCAAAGAAGGAAGTATTAATATTACGGTCAGTTAAAAGTATGGTAATAGCCCCTGCTAGAACAGGTAGTGATAGTAAAAGTAATACTGCAGTAATTACTACAGCTCATACAAATAATGGTATTTGGTCTAACTTTATTCCTGGGGATTTCATGTTAATTACAGTGGTAATAAAATTAATTGCTCCTAAAATAGATGATACACCTGCAAGATGTAAGGAGAAAATAGTTAGGTCTACGGAGGATCCCGCATGAGCAATGGTTCCTGCTAAAGGAGGATAAACTGTTCATCCTGTTCCCGCCCCTCTTTCGACTAATCTTCTAGATAAGAGTAATGTTAATGATGGTGGCAGAAGCCAGAATCTTATGTTATTCAATCGAGGGAATGCCATATCAGGAGCCCCTAATATTAGAGGAACTAGCCAATTTCCAAACCCCCCAATTATAATAGGTATAACTATAAAGAAAATTATTACAAAAGCATGTGCTGTAACAATTACATTATAAATTTGATCATCTCCAATAAGAGATCCCGGTTGACCTAGTTCAATTCGAATCAAAACTCTTAACGCAGTCCCCACTATGCCTGCCCAAGCTCCGAAAATAAGATAAAGAGTTCCAATATCCTTATGATTTGTTGAATATAACCATCGTCGCAATTTATCTTATTGTTATATTATGACCCTTAATATAACAGGGTAAGATGGTCGAGACTTAGGCGATAGACTGTAAATCTATATAGGGGAAAATTTGAATTCTCTTTTACCGGCTTTGTATTCAATTGATGATTTTAGATTGCAAATCTAAGGGTGTGGAATAAATAATTTTTCACTAAAGCTTATAAGAATTAACTTACATTTATAACTTTGAAGGTTATTTGTTTATTTAACATAAAGCTTTAATATGAAAACAACGATAGAATTAAAGGTAAACCTCCAATTGATATAATTGATCTAATAACTATTAAGTAGTTATTGGTTGGTGAATTTTTTCAGGCGTATGTTTGATTAATAAATATGAATGTTCTAAACATTAAACGTAAGTAGAAAAATAGTGTTAGAAGAGTTGTTATAACTATGAATGTGATAATTCATAAATATTCCTGATTCACTATATTTTGGATAATAAATCATTTGGGCAAGAATCCTGTGAGAGGGGGTAAACCTCCTAGTGATAATAAATTGATTATTATCATGAATTTCATTCTTGGGTTAATATTATTAATAAAATATCCTTGTGAAAGATGGAATAATGACAAATTTTTAAAAGAGTAAATTACTGTAGCATTCATTAAAATATATGTGGTAAGGTATATTATTCATATAAATATATTTACATATATAGCTGAAATTATTCATCCTAGATGTCTAATTGATGAATATGCCATGATTTTTCGAACTGATGTTTGATTTAGACCTCCAATTGCCCCAATTATAGTTGATAATAAAATTGATGTAATTATTAAATAATTTATTGTTAATTTATAAGAAATTAGGATGAATGGGGCAATCTTCTGCCAAGTTATTAAAATGAAACAGTTTATTCAAGTTATTCCTTCCATTACTCCAGGAAATCAGAAATGGAAAGGAGCTCTTCCTATTTTCATTAATAGGGCTGATAGAAAGAAATATTCAGGAATGTTTGCTCTATCTATTTTGATTATTCTTGTTATTAAAATTCTAAGTAGGAAAATTACTGAAGCAATTGCTTGAATAAGAAAATATTTTATAGAAGATTCTCTTTCATATGGGGAATTAGACTTATTTATAATAGGGATGAAAGATAAGAGATTTATTTCCAGTCCTATTCACATACCCAACCAGTTGTTGGAAGAAATGGACAGTATAGTACCTCTGATTAAAGTTATATAAAAGATTATTGTAGAAGGGTTAATTAAAATTAAAAAGAGGAAGATTAATACTTCCATAAAGAGGGTATGAGCCTTTTAGCTTAATTAGCTTATCTTTTTATATATTAGTGTAAGAGGCACGGGAATTTTTGATGTTCTAAGAGTAGTTTAATTCTATAATATATAATAAGAGTGAAATATCACATGATTTATTCTATCAAAATAACCCTTTTGTCAGGCATCTTATT